AATTATTTGGGATTCAGAAGTTAAAGAAATCATTTTATCTACTAATAGTGGACAAATTGGCATATTACCAAACCACGCCCCCATTGCCACAGCTGTGGATATAGGTCTTTTGAGAATACGCCTCAACGACAAATGGTTAACGGTGGCTTTGATGGGCGGTTTTGCTAGAATAAGTAATAATGAGATCACCGTTTTAGGAAATGATGCGGAGATGAGTACTGACATTGATACGCAAGAAGCTCAACGAGCTCTTGAAATAGCTGAAGCTAACTTGAGTAGAGCTCAGGGCAAGAGACAAGTAATTGAGGCAAATCTAGCTCTCAGACGAGCTAGGACACGAGTAGAGGCTGTCAATGTTATTTCCTACTAGTCAACAAACAAATCAAATAAAAAAAAATTCGTTAGAAGTTCTTTATTATACATCACATTTTGATTCCGCCAGTTGAACACAATCAAGTCTAATCAGATTAGACAACGAAAAAAAGAAGATGGATAGAAAAACTTATTAGATACCATTGACTCCGGTATCTAATAAGTTCCACCTTACCTACTATTGGATTTGAACCAATGACTCCCGCCGTATGAAAGCAATACTCTAACCACTGAGTTAAGTAGGTTATTTATCATCACAAAAAAAAGACCCATTGCTTCGGGGATTATAGGTGGAATATCATTTCTAAGCAATACCAATCCATTAAAACGGATCAAAGAGCTATCGTGTAATATCCCCATCTTGACAAGAGATTATCCATATGTTAAGATATCTAGGACAAGGGCTATAGCTCAGTTAGGTAGAGCACCTCGTTTACACGTGCGCCAATGCTTTTCAAGGGAGCCAATTATGCAATGAACATAATTTCTCTTATTGAGAAAGAGAAATCGATGTCTTACTCCATAGATTCGAGGGAACAAGAGAACAATAGCCTGACAAATATTTGGTTCGGTCCGATTCGGGTGCGAATTCAGGTGCCCGATCAAATGGAACCCGCCATTGATTTGATAATTGATAAGGTAAATACCCAGTCCATTCAATGCTAGGCATAATGAGTATAAGGTCCTCAAAAGAAACTCTTTTCGTCCTATGAACTTTAAGGTGTATAAAGTCTCATATTTGACTCTTGCAGCGAAGCGATAGAAATTCCATTTAACTTAGATTGATCTAGGCCAGAGGCAGACCTAAGTCAAGGTAACCCTTCTTTGAAACACTTTGGTATTGCTCCTGTATCAAAATACAAAACTTGTTAATGAATCAGAGCACATGGAGCCATCTCATTATCCTCTTATTTTCCTGTAAAGATAAAATATGGTGGACTAACTGATATTTACATCAGTTGATGAAAGAGCCCAATGCAAAAAAATGCATGTTGGGTCTTTGAAACAGTTCGAATCATTTCGATAATAATCAGTTTGATCTGTTTTACCGAGAAGGTCTACGGTTCGAGTCCGTATAGCCCTAATACATTCTTTTATTCTCTTTTTTAGTTTCATCTAGTTTTCATTTCCTCTATATTAGATTAGAAGTATTTTATGTAGATCATTTATGATTCCGTTGATTCTACTACTCTGTGCTATCTTTTATTGTGTAGTGTAGGTTTGCAAACCTTTTTTTGTAGCGAAACCGTTCGTTGGTTTTCCTTTTAGTAAGTGCTATTACCGTAACAAAACAAACAGGTAGTTTTGTTCATCCGCAATCGCGATCTTTCTTTAGTTTAGTACTCGATTCTTTTTATTTCTGAGAGGGCCGGCCGGTATAGTACAGATTCCAAGTTTCTCATTTTTTTTTTGTATAGAAAGATATGAGTTGTTATATGGAAAGATTCCTCGAAACTCAACGGATTCAATAAATGAAGTAAAATAGAAATTGAAATCTAGGACAAGGAAAAGAGATAAAACGGAATTGTTCGGTGCATTAGATTATGTTTACATATTCCTATCGAATGAATAGAAGAAATGATGATTCTCTACTCGGATTTTAATGAAAATAAATTCTTGTTTCGCCTAAGAAGTTCTGGATGAATTGACAATTCCAATCCAATAATTCAGCCTATTCCACCTTAATAGGAGTACATTTATGTTTCTGCTTCACGAATATGATATTTTCTGGGCATTTCTAATAATATCAGGTGTTATTCCTATCTTGATATTTGTGATTTCCGGAGTTTTAGCTCCGATTAGTGAAGGACCGGAGAAGCTCTCTAGTTATGAATCGGGTATAGAACCCATGGGGGATGCTTGGTTACAATTCCGAATCCGCTATTACATGTTTGCTCTAGTTTTTGTTGTTTTTGATGTTGAAACGGTCTTTCTTTATCCGTGGGCAATGAGTTTCGATGTATTAGGTGTATCCGTATTTATGGAAGCTTTCATTTTTGTGCTTATCCCAATTGTTGGTTCAGTTTATGCATGGCGAAAAGGAGCATTGGAATGGTCTTAGCTGAATACTCAGACAATCAAAAAAAGGAGGGAAAAGCTGACATTGAGACAGTTATGAATTCGATTG